GTTACATGAAACCACGATCTGATAGATATCTATCTAAGTATATAAAATATATATTATAAATTATGAAATATATATAATAAAATAGAAAGTGATCTTGTCTTGTGTGCTGTAATCAAAGAAAGGTATTTTAAACGCCTCTTATGTTGTGCTTGGAATAAATCTTTCGCTGTAAAGTAAGGGAATAGCATTCCTATATAACAAACATCTAGAAACAAGAAGATTAAATCGGAAATATCGACAGATTCCCGCGTAGTCCAAAGAAATATGAAAATGAAAGAAAAAAAAAAAAAAGATCCACTGTTCCAATTTTATCTCTATCGAATTTTAATATCAGAATAGTGTATATAGTTATGATTCAATGGGTTAGGTCCACTTACTTTTTCTTTTGTTGATTTCTAATTCATTTGATTGGAATAATAGAACAAAGTAATAGGACTCTTTGGAGATTCAAGTAGACAACTTAGCATTATTCATTATAAACTTATCATTATTTATCATTATAATATTTATAACAATATAATAAACATAATAACAAATGTTCAACTTTATAACTATAATTACTATACTTCATTAGTATTTAATATAATTTCAATATAAAAATGAATTATATTACAATTACATTTTATGGTTTGTTACTTTTTTATTACAAATGGTAATAATATCTCTATAAATATGAATACTACCGCCGGGGTTTTATGAAAAAACCAAAGCCCCTTATCGGATTTGAACCGATGACTTACGCCTTACCATGGCGTTACTCTACCGCTGAGTTAAAAGGGCCCATTTACTTCAACTCCTGAATAAGCCGCTAGTTACTATGAGTTTAGTGTATATACTTATTATATGTTATATGTCTATAGACATATCTTATAGGGTTATACGTTATAATCTATGTAATATATATATCTTAGACGCATAGTGGTTCATTCAGGAACGCTCAATTTGATTTACCTAGTGAGTTATAGGATATACTAGTAAGTATAGGTAAAAAAAGGTTTATTGGTATTGGATTTCATAAATATCAATGCAATGAATTGTTTCCAGACCGGCCGATCCTAATTTCTTTCCATTAGTTTCCATTATAACGAACTTCATTTGATTGATACATGTACCTACCAATTCAACATAGCTCCGAAATATTTTATCGAAGCAATCGTTGATAAAGAGATTCGGCCTGTCCTCTGAACCAAAAAAAATTTAGAAAAAAAAAATTCAATAACTTATCATTTTTTTTTATTTGAATTTCCTGTCTTAGTGTGGGGTAGAAATATGCCCGCCTAATCTTAACAATGAGTGAATCAATGAATGAAAGCGTAAGAATGGAGTTTAATCCCCCTTTCTGGTAGACCAATTATTCACCGAAAAGTACTATCCTTTGTATTGAGTCATACCATTCCCCTTCTATTATATTGACAATTTCAAAAAACTATTCATACTATGAGCATAGTATGATGGCGGTCGGGCAAGTATGCCCCCATCGTCTAGTGGTTCAGGACATCTCTCTTTCAAGGAGGCAGCGGGGATTCGACTTCCCCTGGGGGTAGGGTACTATGAAAGTAAGTTGATCATGGATTATCAATAAGCACGAAATTGATTCTTCCTGGGTCGATGCCCGAGCGGTTAATGGGGACGGACTGTAAATTCGTTGGCAATATGTCTACGCTGGTTCAAATCCAGCTCGGCCCAATAATTCGCCGATCCGCCATGAAATGATATAACCCATTTGTTGTGTTCCCGAAATGCTCGATCCCGATAGGAAAAAAGTAAATTTTTTTGATATATCTCTACCACTATTTATTTACTTTATTACTTTATTACTTTATTTAAATATTTAAATTTAATTGATTTTTGTTTTTTCCAACAAATTCTGATTTTTCTAATGATCTAGATTCATATCAGGATCGGTAAGTGTAAAGGCTAAGGACAAGAGTAAAATAAAGAAAAACGAACTTTTTCATTGAAAGATTGATTATCCAATTGATTTGGCAATAACGAAAAGATTATTAGTAATCCATGACGCTTTCGCTAAAGTGCATATCCATATGGATATCAATATATCACTCGCCTCTCTGTTCCAACATGACAATTCTAATCGAAAATCTAAATCGAAAGGGTTTGAATGAAATCATTAAGAATAGGTATACTGTACACTTTTTTTTTATGTTATTTCACTGGATTTCACTGGGATTGTAGTTCAATTGGTCAGAGCACCGCCCTGTCAAGGCGGAAGCTGCGGGTTCGAGCCCCGTCAGTCCCGACGGATCCAAATCCAATAAAAAAAAATCAATTCGTCTCTACATTTTTCTGTGAAAGGGAGTACAAATAGAAGAATTTCATTCCCAACCGGATCCCTCATTATTATTATTATTATTTTTCATTTCGATTCGATTGTTTGTTTGGGTTTGGTTAAACTTAATGGTAAGGTAAGTGTAAAGGCGGTTAGATGATACTTCATCAGATGATTGTACAAGGAAGGCGATAAGTTATAGAAAAGAAAGAATGGAAAAGAATGATAAATAAAAATTGAAATTATAAATTTCAATTAATTTAAAGAAATTTTTGATTGGATCAGGAATCAACCTTTGAATTCGGTATGGATAAAAGATCTTCCTATGTTATACTATTCAATTCTTGACGATGAATCGATTTGATAGCCCAGATATTGTTATTCATGATATTGATCCGATTCGATTACATCGAGACGTAATTCACCCCATTGAATTTACAGACGAAAGATTTATCATCTCTATGGGATTAAATCCCGAGTTATTGCCAATTAAAGAAAAATGAAACGATGAAATTATGGAAGTAAATATTCTTGCATTTATTGCTACTGCACTGTTCATTCTAGTTCCTACTGCTTTTTTACTTATAATATATGTAAAAACAGTAAGTCAGAGCGATTAATTTGAATGAAACTTGACTTTTTAGTTCTTATCAATGATTGAAGAAAAGAAATAAAACGAAAAAGATTCCAATTTCGAGTATTAAATGAATGAAATGAGCGAAATAGAATCAGCAGTATTCTATGAGAGACGATAGTATGGTAGAAAGAAAGATCCATATTTTTCTTTCTACCATACTATCTAGTATTGTTATTGTACTGTATAAAGTTTACTGTCTGAAGATACAGGTTAATTTAATATATATCAATCTATATTATTATCTTCATATATATAGATATCAATTCCATATATATAATTACATAGTGTCGTGTCCCAATTCTATTTCTTCATCTAGTTCTATTTGATTTGTGTTGATTCCAATTAATAATTGGAAATAATCGAAAGACAACTCTTATTCGGACGATTCTAATTCCTGTATTTCGGATTTTTTTTAATATGAATCCCGATATCCATTGAAAGAAAGAATAAAATCAATGAAGGAAAAAAAAGGTATGGGTAAAATAAAAACAAGTAATCTTTTTGTTAGCATTCCGACAAAGAAGTAATTGATTGAGCAGTTGACAGAGGTTCCGGGGGGTTCTGTGGGAACTTCTTCGGATTTCGAAAAGGATTAGTAAACCTCACCTTTTTAACGTTTGAACCATGATATGAAATGAGTTCAATAAAGCAAGCACAGCATAAATAAAATTTATAAAAAAAGAAACCACATAATAAAACAAGCGGTAAGTGCGCAATATGTGACTCGCCCAAGACAATATTTTATTATGTGTAGTTGTAGTATCTCGTTGGACAACCACTATGTTGTTTCCCATAAAAAATGTGTATCCATGTAATAACAGATTTCTTTTATCTTTGAACAGTAAAGGGAAAAAAAAAAGTAAAAAAAGATTCCGTTCTTTCCCATTGCCCATATATAACTTTGGTAAGAGTCGGTTCATCGAAATAGAAAAGTTATGAAGAATACGGTTGGAATCAATTTCCTACCATTTGTATTCCTTTCGAAATACAAACATGGGAATCATTGAAATATTTGTTTGATTGAAAGAGTTCATATATTATTCATAGAATCCATTACTCCACTAGAATCAAATACCATTTCGAAATGAAGATGTTTTTTATTTCCATTTCAAAATGGAATTTTAAATAGTGAAATAAAAAAAAGGCTTTGCAGGAAGATCTATAAAAAAAATTAATACAGTTTGATTCCCAAATTCAATTAGTAGTACTTCTAGAGTCCACTTCTGCCCCATACTACAAGTGAAAGGGAAAATGTAAAGACTACCATTACAGCAGCCCAAGCGAGACTTACTATATCCATGTGAATTATGTCCTCTATCTCTATGAATATGAAGGAATTATTCAATTATTGCTCACTAATAATAAAAAAATCACTGGCGCAGAGTCAACGGGGGGTTCTGACCCAACACTGTTGATGAAACAATCCAATAAATACAATTCTAACACGTTCTTATAATTATAATTATAAGATTTCTGGTATAATCGGAAAACATTAAGCACCAGCAAAATACGCGGAGACAGCCTTTGAAGTATCAAAGGAATGTTACTAACATGTAGTAATAATAAAACCTATTCTTTCTTTTGGTGCCCTTCATTTTATATTTTATTAAATAAAACGTATAAAAATATAGAATCAAGATAGATCACTATCTAATCTACCGCATACCCTTATTTCTTTTTCTTTCCTACTTTTCCCATTTGATCTACGTCTCCGATTGGCTCTATGAAACAATCGAAGACGTTCTATTACGTTCTTGATTAGAGATTAAAGTAAGAATTTCTTTTTGTACTTTTTTTTTTTTACTTTATTTATAATTTATATTTTATATTATAAATATAAATTAGTAAGTATAAATTAGTAAGTTCAATAAATATAAGTAAAATATTTAAAAATATTTATATATTCTTTATATATTCAAATAAATACATAAATAAATAAGTCAAAGCCAATTATCCATTCAATCTAATTAATATTCAACCTAATTAATATTGAATGAATCCCGGAGTACTCAAAGACTTTCATGAGTATGTATACAAAGTATCTTCCGCCCTCCTTTCCGCAACTCAAAATTTCAT